GATGAAAAAATACGGAATTGTATCAAGAATTATGTACAAAAAAATAAGAAAACGCCTTCGGGTTTCGAAGGAATTGCACGTATCGAAATTAAAAAAAGAATCGATTTGATCCAAGTCATAATCTATATTGGATTCCCAAACTTATTAATAGAGGGCCGAGCACGAGGAATCGAAGAATTACAGATGAATGTACAAAAGAAGTTTCATTCTATGAATCGGAGACTCAACATTGCTATCACAAGAGTTGAAAAACCTTATGGACAACCTAATATTCTTGCAGAATATATAGCTTTACAATTAAAAAATAGAGTTTCATTTCGAAAGGCAATGAAAAAAGCTATTGAATTAACTGAACAAACGGATACAAAAGGAATTCAAGTGCAAATCGCAGGGCGTATCGACGGAAAAGAAATTGCACGTGTCGAATGGATCAGAGAGGGTAGGGTTCCTCTACAAACAATTCGCGCTAAAATTGATCATTGTTCCTATACAATTCGAACTATCTATGGAGTATTAGGCATCAAAATTTGGATATTTGTGGACGAGGAATAATGAATAATGGACCTTTATTTTATTTGTTTTGCTGGCCTGCCCAACAATAGAACAAAAAAAGAAAATGACAAACTGTTTTCATCCTTTTTACGTTAAATCAAACAAAAATGAGCAATTCTAATTCTATAAGATTTAATAAAAATTCGATTGACCATTTAATTTAATATAATTGCTATGCTTAGTGTGTGACTCGTTAGTTTTTTAGAGTTCGTTTATAGTTGGGATTAAAAAAAAAAAATGACTAACCCCCACCATGAACTTACTAACTATATAAACTAATAACCAACTTATTGCTTCGTATTGTCGAGATTCCAAAAAACAGTCACTATATGACTGGATCGATCATATAGTTGTAGCAACTGAAATTTTTTCAAAAAAATAAAATAGAAATCTGATTATAGGTTGCAAGGCAAAAAATAAGGGGGGATGTGGATAAATGGAAGGATGATAGAAAGAGAGAACAAAAGTATCAATGATATATGATTCCAAATATGTATGGTCTATGAATTATCTCACAAAAGGCAGTGTGATAAAGCATGAATACCGATACTGATATAAATAATAAAGATAATAAAGATAAAGAGCCTCGGGTTAATAGAAACTAAGGAAATTGACTCGGGAACGAATTTTGTCGGGGGCTCCATTGCGGAGTTCGGGCCTAACCATTAACGAAGGGGCTATGGGAACGACAGAACCTGTGATTATATAAGATTCTCTTGAAAACGAATCTTAATTATTCATTGGGCGGGATGGCGGAACGAACCAAGAACAAATTGATTTATTGATTTATTCTAAAAAGTCATGAATTGACCCTACGAATGAAGCAGGAAAGAGTCAATATTCGCCCGCGAAACCTTTAGTTTTAGTTATTGAATTACAATATTTTGGCACGATTCAATAGGAAAAAAATAAGAATTCATTACGTTATATGTTATATAAAGAAGCATTCTATAAATATACAAAAAAAACATAAATGTCCGGTTGTATGGTATATACAGCTTACTCTTACTATATAACAATACTATTAACATAACAATACTATTAACAAATTAAATTTCAATAAATCCCATTACATTACTAAGTCTAAGTGTAGTGTATTGTATATTATTTATTTTATTAAATACATGTGTATCCGCAGTAATATTAATGAATCATTTCATTCGTGAGGAGCCGGATGAGAAGAAACTCTCATGTCCGGTTCTGTAATAGAGGTGGAATTCATTTAAGAAACAACCATCAACTATAACCCAAAAAGAACCAAATTTCGTAAACAACATAGAGGAAGAATGAAGGGAATATCTTGTCGAGACAATCATATTTGTTTCGGCAGATACGCTCTTCAGGCACTTGAGCCCGCTTGGATCACGGCTAGACAAATAGAAGCAGGACGAAGAGCAATGACACGATATGCGCGTCGTGGCGGAAAAATATGGGTACGTATATTTCCCGACAAACCTGTTACAGTAAGACCCGCGGAAACACGTATGGGTTCGGGGAAGGGAGCCCCAGAATATTGGGTATCCGTTGTTAAACCAGGTCGACTACTTTATGAAATGGGCGGGGTATCAGAAACTGTAGCCAGAGCAGCTATTTCAATAGCTGCGTCCAAAATGCCTATACGAACTCAATTCGTTATTGTGTGATAGGAATGTAGAAATAAAAAAGGGGTATTGATGATGAAAAAATATAGGTTTATTTATTTCTGGACAGGCAATATTTATTTTTTTCTTTATCCTTTGCAGTGAAATAACAGATAAAAAAAATGATATGATTCAACCTCAGACCCTTTTGAATGTAGCGGATAATAGCGGAGCTCGAAAATTGATGTGTATTCGAATCATAGGAGCTGGTAATCAACAATATGCTCATATTGGTGACGTTGTTGTTGCCGTAATCAAAGAAGCAATACCAAATATGCCTCTAGAAAGATCAGAAGTGATTAGGGCTGTAATTGTACGTACATGTAAAGAACTCAAACGTAACAACGGTATGATCATACGATATGATGACAATGCTGCGGTTGTTATTGATCAAGAAGGAAATCCAAAAGGAACTCGAGTTTTTGGCGCGATCGCTCGGGAATTGAGACAGTTGAATTTTACTAAAATAGTTTCATTAGCTCCCGAAGTATTATAAATACTAGTAGATTAGACTATGATGTAGTGAGGTATCTAAAATGGGTCAAGTTAGTAGATTGGATTATGTCTCACGCATATACTTTTAATTAATAAATATATAAATTTATATTAAAATTAAATTTAAATTAATTTTATTTTAATAATTCAAAAAAACATGTTGATTATATTAAAATTAGGGGGTACAAATAATTATAGTTCGTCATGGGTAAGGATACTATTGCCGATATAATAACTTCTATAAGAAATGCTGACATGCATAAAAAAGGAACGGTTCGAATAGCATCTACTAATATTACCGAAAACATTGTTAAAATACTTCTACGAGAAGGTTTTATTGAAAATGTTCGGAAACATCGGGAAAATAACAAATCTTTCTTGGTTTTAACCCTGCGACATAGAAGGACTAGAAAGGAAATATATAGAACTATTTTAAAACGTATCAGCCGACCCGGTCTACGAATCTATTCCAACTATCAAGGAATTCCTAAGATTTTAGGCGGAATGGGGATTGTAATTCTTTCTACTTCTCGAGGTATAATGACAGACCGAGAAGCTCGACTCGAAAAAATTGGGGGAGAAATTTTGTGTTATATATGGTGATCCTATCCCCCCATTATCCTAATTTTATCTATAACTTCCCATTTATTTGTGAAATAGAGAGCGAGTTTTATATAACCCTTCCCCCGTTAGTTGATAACTCAAGGAGTTACCTAGAATGAAAGAACAAAAAAGGAATGAGAAATATGAAAATAAGGGCTTCTATTCGTAAAATTTGTGAAAAATGTAGACTGATTCGCAGGCGCGGACGGATTATAGTGATTTGTTCCAATCCGAGACATAAGCAGAGACAAGGGTAATCCTTCTAAAATATAAAAAAGAATTTTCGATAAAGAAAAGAAGGACCCATATAAAAAAAGAAAGAATCCGTTTTAACATGAGATGGATATCTCCGCACCTTTCTGTATATTTATGACTTATATTTATGAGATGATAAAATATGACAAAACCTATACCAAGAATCGGTTCACGTAAGAATGGGCGTATTGGTTCACGTAAGAATGGACGTAGAATACCAAAAGGAGTTATTCATGTTCAAGCAAGTTTCAACAATACCATTGTAACTATTACAGACGTACGAGGTCGGGTAGTTTCTTGGGCCTCCGCGGGTACTTCTGGATTCAAGGGCACAAGAAGGGGGACACCCTATGCTGCTCAAGCAGCGGCAGTAAATGCTATTCGTACGGTAGTTGATCAGGGTATGCAACGAGCAGAAGTTATGATAAAAGGCCCTGGTCTCGGAAGAGATGCAGCATTACGAGCCATTCGTAGAAGTGGTATACTATTAAGTTTCGTGCGCGATGTAACACCTATGCCACATAATGGATGTCGACCCCCTAAAAAAAGACGTGTGTAGAAATAAGAATTAAAAGGATTTCAAGAGAAATAAATGATTCAATGATCTAATCTAAAGAATAATATTAGTATGGTTCGAGAGGAAGTAGCCGGGTCTACTCGAACACTACAGTGGAAATGTGTTGAATCAAGAATAGACAGTAAGCGTCTTTATTATGGTCGTTTCATTCTGTCCCCGCTTATGAAAGGTCAAGCCGATACCATCGGTATTGCCATGCGAAGGGCTTTACTTGGAGAAATAGAAGGAACATGTATCACACGCGCAAAATCTGAGAAGGTACCCCATGAATATTTTACAATAGTAGGTATTAAAGAATCAGTCCACGAAATTTTAATAAATTTGAAAGAAATTGTATTGAGAAGTACTCTATATGGAGTTAGAGACGCAGCCATTTGCGTAAGGGGTCCTAGATACGTAACCGCTCAAGATATCATCTCACCACCTTCGGTGGAAATAGTTGACACAACACAGCATATAGCTACCCTGACGGAACCAATTGATTTGTGTATTGGATTACAAATCAAGAGAGATCGGGGATATCGTATGAAACCTACAAATAACTTTAAAGATGGAAGCTACCCTATAGATGCCGTATCCATGCCTGTTCGAAATGCAAATCATAGTATTCATTCTTATGGGAATGGGAATGAAAAACAAGAGATACTCTTTCTCGAAATATGGACGAACGGGAGTTTAACTCCTAAGGAAGCACTTTATGAAGCTTCTCGTAATTTGATTGATTTATTTATTCCTTTTCTACATGCGGAGGAAGAGGGCATTAATTTCAAGGAAAATGAAAACAGGTTTACTTTACCCCTTTTTACCTTTCAAGATAGATTAATTAATCTAAAGAAAACAAAAAAATGCATTCCATTGAAATGCATTTTTATTGACCA